ATATTCTAAAAATAAAATATATAAAATATATATAGAATAAAAATAGAATCCAAAAATACTTAAATTAAAAAAGGAGGATTTGAAATGAGAGATCTAAAAACATATCTTTCCGTGGCACCGGTAGTAAGTACTCTATGGTTCGGGGCTTTGGCGGGTCTCTTGATAGAGATCAATCGTTTTTTTCCAGATGCATTGATATTCCCCTTTTTTTCATTTTAATTATTGACACGGGAAGGGGTCAAAAAGATTATAGATCCAATTAAATATATGTAATTAATCTCTTCTTCTTTATTACTTCTTTTTTAGAATTGTAATAAAATAAGTTAGAAAAGATAAAGAATAAAAGGGTTAAATTAGGCCTCATTTAAATTCGGAGTGGAACTCGGAATCTGGTCCAGGCTTCAATGGAATTGAATTAATAATTCAATTCCATTTCTATTAATAATAGAATGAAACCAGAAATCGAAACGGAATGCCTAGGATGGGGTAAAAATATTCTACAAAATACTTTAACAAGCGAAAATACTCTATTTATTGCAATATGTAACGAAATATAGTTCGAAATCATTGCATTATTTTTGTACTATATAGAGTGAAATCTTTCAAAATTTTATTTCGAATTTTGAATTTTTTTTTCTTTTTTTTTTTTCTTAGATTCGAATCCGAAAATAGAAGAGTTAAGTGAATTAAAAACCCAAAGGAGGTTCATGGCCAAGGGTAAAGATATCCGAGTAACTGTTATTTTGGAGTGTACCGGTTGTGATAAAAAGAATATTAATAAGGAATCAACAGGTATTTCTAGATATATTACTCAAAAGAATCGACACAATACGCCTAGTCGATTGGAATTGAGAAAATTTTGTCCCCGCTGTTGCAAGCATATAATTCACGCAGAAATAAAGAAATAGATAAAATTGATCGCTTGTGTGTTACCCTTCCAACCAAAGAACATAACATGTAAAATGATCCTTTTTTTATATACTATAAATCTATAATTTATAGTTGAATTTTATACATATATATCCTTATATAAAAACATATATTAAAAAAGTAAGAATAAAAAAACAAATCCTTTCTTGTAATAAATGTTATTTTTGGAATAGGAATAAAACCATGGAAAAATCTAAGCGACTCTTTCTTAAATCCAAGCGATCTTTTCGTAGGCGTTTGCCTCCGATCCAATCGGGGGACCGAATTGATTATAAAAACATGGGTTTAATTAGTCGATTTATTAGTGAACAGGGAAAAATATTATCCAGACGCGTAAATAGATTGACCTTAAAACAACAACGATTAATTACGATTGCTATAAAACAAGCTCGTATTTTATCTTCGTTACCTTTTCTTAATAATGAAAAACAATTTGAAAAAAAGCGAGTCGACCGCTAGAACTACTACTTTAAAAAAAAAAAATAGAAATTAAAAATTCGAAATAAAATTGGAATTTAGATTCAAATTAAACATAGATTGATGTTTTGTTTGAAAACAACAGCAATTCCATTTTGGTTGTTATGTTGTAAGAAACAAGATAATCGGTGACGAATTAATTTTTTTTAAGCATGGTTGTTTATTTTGACAGCTTTATCATATGATAAAGCTGTCAAAATAAACAATTTTTTATTCTATACCTTCCCGGAGTACAGTCTCGGGGGATTTTTAGTTTTTATGATATCTTTGGCAATCATAAAAAAACAATTCTCTTTTAATATAGCTATTTGTGCAACTATTTTACGATTAAGAAGCAATTGCTTCGTGTATAGATTATATATTAAATTACTGTAAATATAATATACTTTAGGATTCTCACGAATTGCTGCATTTATTCGACTAATCCATAAACCACGAAAATCTCTTTTTTTCCTATCCCTATCCCGATGAGCCGAAACCAAAGCTTTAATTTTCTGTTGAGTAATAGTTCGAGTAAGTCTTGAATGAGCTCCGCGAAAGCTTGATGTAAATAAACGAATTTTTGTCCTCCGTTTCCGAGCAATATATCCTCGTTTAATTCTGGTCATTGAATAAATGAGATTTTGATGAATAACTATTTTAATTTTTTAAGTTATTCTTTTCTACTTCCTAGTCTATTAATAACAAAAATGGATTCTTCCAATGTATAAAAAAAAATTCCAATGGCTCTTGCTACTATAACCTCCCCAACCACGATTTTTTCTAAATATTGAACCTCAAAATAACAAATTGCATTGATACTAGGTATCAAAAAACATAGTATATAGTAAATGAAATAGGACATAGATAAAAAATGGTGGGTTCCTTCGTTTCTATGATTTTTTTATATTTATAAACGAACAGGTCCTCTCTATACACCGGAGCCTTTTTTCATTTTTATATTAATTTAATTAATGTTATTGTTAACTTGTACAGTTCACACTATTTGACTCTACCCATCTAATATCTAGTAAATAGGTTTTTACAACGAAATCTAGTTATACAGTAACGGTATTTAAGTATGAAATTTTGCTGGGTAGCTGACCCTTTTATTCGGTTCTTCCAAAATTCATTAAGGACATAATTTCTCTTTAATTGAAATAATATTTTCTCCGCTTAATGGATAACTTAACTATTTGTTCCCAATGTAAAGTCTTTGTAATCTTAAATTGCAATTTAAGGTTATTGAGTTTGCACCAATCCAAATCATAAATTTTATACATGATAGAAGAATATATATATTATTAATATATAATATAGTTAAGATAGTGTGAATGGAATTGTGAATGGAATTTTTCCATTCACACTATCTTAACTTAACCGATCGCCAATACTGAAAAAATGAAATTGGTTTTTTCTTATTATATGATCTGAACGAGTCGCACATACACCCTGGTACACGTTCCTCGGCGCTGAGGGCATCCCCGAAGAGCTGGGGATTTTGTGACGTTTCGAATTGGCTGTCTTGTGTTTCTAATAAGTTGTTTCATAGTTGGCATGGTGAGTTGTATATCTATCTATATATAATGAGCGGGTTTAGATCAATCCTAACCCGAGGATTCTGAATTATTTATATCCTATTAATTCTGAATTATTTCTATCCTATTAATTTAATAAGTTAATTCATAGATATTTTTATATTAAAACTAAAGTAAAAGGATTCCAAAATGAAATTGCAAATTCTGTATTTTTTTAGAATAATCTTTGCTACTAATTTTTTATTCAACGGCTACAAGATCCACAATTCCATGAGCTTGGGCTTCTGCTGCTGACATAAAAGCATCCCTTTCCATGTCTTCGGATATAACCCATAAAGGTTTGCCCGTTCTTTGCATATAAACCCTTGTGATAGTTTCACGCAGTTTCAGTAGTTCTTCCGCTTCCACGATAAATTCTCCCGTTTGTCCCTCATAAAAAGAACTAGCGGGTTGGTGGATCATTACCCTGATTATATAACTTAATAAGTGTTTCCCTTATCTTGATAAAGATTTTGATAAGGATTTCTCCTATATCGGTAAAGATTTTCTTTATTCCCCAAACAAAGGTAAAAGGGATAAACATAAATAAGAAAATAAATGAGCAAAAATAAGATTCAAGAACCGTACAAGCATTTTCTGCGTATTAATGCATACGGCTTTTCCAAGTATGCATTTCATTTTTTTCCTCTATGGATAGAGGATTTTTTCTTCTATGAATTTTCTCTCCATTTATGAATTTTTTCTTGGATAGAAAAAAAGAAGTACAAAATCTATTGGGTCTTTTGGATCCATATCCTTAAATAATAAACAATACAATAACCAACTTTCTTTTTCATTTTTGAAGATATTTTTAAATACTATGATGGTTCCGTTGTTTTTTTTTTTATTTTGTTTGTTATTCAACAATCCAAAAGTTTCTTTTTTTGCATATTTTACGTTTTCTTCTAATTAAAATAAAAATTTTTACAAATTTTCTGGTATGAAAAAACATAAAAGTCTGTGACACTGAAATTAAACTAGGTTACTGATAAATCAGATAAAATTTAAAATACCCTCTTTTTCATACTACTCTTTCTATATATAATCGAATAGTTTAAATTAAAAAACAAAAATCTGCATATGGAATTCGAAATACCATGCTTTTATTACTTCAAAAATGTTTTAATGGCGAAGGTATAGTCTATATATTTTCTCAAATATATATATTTTATTTTCTCAAATAAAAGAATCATTGGCGCCAAGCGTGAGGGAATGCTAAACGTTTGGTAATTTCCCCTCCTGCCAAAATAAAGGATCCCATCGAAGCGGCTAATCCCATACATACTGTCTGTACATCTGGTTGTACAAATTGCATAGTATCATAAACAGCTATTCCGGGTAATACCCAACCCCCCGGAGAATTTATAAACAGATACAAATCTTTATTATCGTCCTCTATACTGAGATATACCATAAGACCAATAAGTTGATTAGATATTTCACTATCAACCTCTTGACCTAAAAAAAGTAATCTTTCTCGATAAAGTCGATTGATTAGGATTAAATTTTTTTCCTTAAGAGCCGTACATGCACCTTTTAATGCATACAGTTCACCAAAAACCATATAAGTAAAAAGGAATCAATGTGTCGATTTTAAATATCTTTCTCTTTTTATAATGGACTTCTTCGAACTTTTAAAGAAAAAAAATAATATACTCAATTTATTGAACTAACTTCTCATTGATGTATTGCTTTCATCGAGATCGAATCTCAATCACAATGTAATTTTCTTGTTTCTGAATAGACTTTTTCAATTCTTTTAGGTTTCTTTTCTACTCTGAGTAAAGATCTGCCCGATTTGGATTTGCACATATAGCACAAATATTACAATACTATCTCTTTCTTTTTGTTATAACTTCTTTTCTGAACTTCTTATTTAATGTTTTCTGTAATATATGATATTATAGAAGTGGTGATCGTAGATATATTACCAATTGGTTTTTTCTAAACAGAGCCTGGGTACTTTATTTTATTGGTCCAACCAAGCCAACCATAAATTATCCATAGTTTTGAATAATAATCTGAATATCCCCTCTAAAAACCAATAAATCGATAGAATTTTACTTCATTACACTTCACGCTCCAAATTTTTTATGATTCAAGAATTTTCTTTTTGGGGGTGAAAGAGAGGATATCTCGATCGGGGGAGAAAACGGGGAAATTCCATATGACCTACTATATCTGACAAGTCGCACTATATATCAACCCAAGATGCATCTTCTTCCCCAGGGCTTCGAAAGGGTACTTTTGGAACACCAATGGGCATAAAATGGAGAAATAATAAAGTCATATATCTCACTTTAGTGTGGAAACGTAAGAATTAGCTTATCTATTAAAAAAGATTTACTCGTGTTATATTACATTTATATATTTTTTTAAATAAATAAAATAAAAAAGGAATACTAAATAAAGTAAAGTTGTTACGAATGAGTTCATTGGGGTGATAAACGAGTATGTCTGCATTTATTTATTTAAATATTCATAGAGAAAGTTGTCAACCCCTCTCGTCTTCTCCCCATTGCGTATTGTTACTTATCGGGTATAAAATAAATCTGTTTCTTTTTTTTTACAAAGAGGATTGTTCGATTATTAATAAAAAATTCGAACAAATTTTAATGCTTTTTATGAGATAATTTACTGAACGGCTAGAGTCCATAGTATAGTTTTTTCCAGTGCAATAAAGTTACATAGTGTCTATTTTTTTGTTGATATAAGGGGTATTTTCATGGGTTTACCTTGGTATCGTGTTCATACTGTTGTATTAAATGATCCGGGCCGTTTGCTTTCTGTTCATATAATGCACACAGCTCTGGTTGCTGGTTGGGCCGGTTCGATGGCTCTATATGAATTAGCTGTTTTTGATCCCTCTGATCCTGTTCTTGATCCAATGTGGAGACAGGGTATGTTCGTTATACCTTTTATGACTCGTTTAGGAATAACTAATTCGTGGGGCGGTTGGAATATCACAGGAGGGACTATCACGAATCCGGGTATTTGGAGTTACGAAGGTGTGGCCGGAGCACATATTGTGTTTTCGGGCTTGTGCTTTTTAGCAGCTATTTGGCATTGGGTTTATTGGGATCTAGAAATCTTTAGTGATGAACGTACTGGAAAACCTTCCTTGGATTTGCCCAAAATTTTTGGGATTCATTTATTTCTTGCAGGGGTGGCTTGTTTTGGTTTTGGCGCATTTCATGTAACAGGATTGTATGGTCCTGGAATTTGGGTGTCTGATCCTTATGGACTAACGGGAAGGATACAATCCGTAAATCCCGCGTGGGGTGTGGAAGGTTTTGATCCTTTTGTTCCTGGGGGAATAGCTTCTCATCATATTGCAGCAGGAACGTTGGGCATATTAGCAGGTCTTTTCCATCTTAGTGTGCGTCCGCCCCAACGTCTATATAAAGGATTACGTATGGGAAATATTGAAACCGTCCTTTCCAGTAGTATTGCTGCTGTGTTTTTTGCAGCTTTTGTCGTTGCTGGAACTATGTGGTATGGTTCAGCAACAACCCCCATTGAATTATTTGGTCCTACCCGCTATCAATGGGATCAGGGATACTTCCAGCAAGAAATATATCGAAGAGTTGGTGCTGGACTATCCGAAAATCAAAGTTTATCAGAAGCTTGGTCTAAAATTCCCGAAAAATTAGCTTTTTATGATTACATCGGTAATAATCCAGCAAAGGGGGGGTTATTTAGAGCGGGCTCAATGGACAATGGAGATGGAATAGCCGTCGGTTGGTTAGGACATCCCATCTTTAGAGATAAAGAGGGGCGTGAGCTTTTTGTACGTCGTATGCCTACTTTTTTTGAAACATTTCCTGTTGTTTTGGTGGACGGGGACGGAATTGTTAGAGCCGATGTTCCTTTTCGAAGGGCAGAATCGAAATATAGTGTCGAACAAGTAGGCGTAACTGTTGAGTTCTATGGTGGCGAACTTAATGGAGTCAGTTATAGTGATCCCGCTACTGTGAAAAAATATGCTAGACGTGCTCAATTGGGTGAAATTTTTGAATTAGATCGCGCTACTTTGAAATCAGATGGTGTTTTTCGTAGCAGTCCAAGGGGTTGGTTTACTTTTGGACATGCTTCATTTGCTCTGCTATTCTTTTTCGGGCACATTTGGCATGGTGCTAGAACTTTGTTCAGAGATGTTTTTGCCGGTATCGACCCAGATTTAGATGCTCAAGTAGAATTTGGAGCATTCCAAAAACTTGGAGATCCAACTACAAGAAGACAGGCAGTCTGATAGAACATTCTTTTGTTGTTTTTCGGCTTTTTTGTTAGGATTTTGAATTTCACATAGAGAACTAGATAAATCTGGATGCACTTACTCAGGTTCTTTCTTTTTTATCTGGGAAATGCGCCCCAATAAACAGGTATGAAAGCTATAATTGTAAACCACGATCAAATCTATGGAAGCATTGGTTTATACATTCCTCTTAGTCTCGACTTTAGGAATTATTTTTTTCGCTATCTTTTTTAGAGAACCCCCTAAAGTTCCAACGAAAAAGACGAAATAATTTGGATTATCTTAGTTGAAGTAATGAGCCCCCCAATAGGGGTCTCATTACTTCAACTAGTCCCCATGTTCTTCGAATGGATCTCTTAGTTGTTGAGAGGGTTGCCCAAAAGCAGTATATAAGGCATACCCAGTAAAACTTACAAGTAAACCAGATATAGAGATGGCAATTAGGGTTGCTGTTTCCATTATTATAATTATAAAGTGTCAAGATCATAATAGATCTATAGGATAAGATCCTTATATTTACATCGGAATGGTATACAAAGTCAACAGATCTCAATGAATAAAAAATCGTATTTATGGCTACGCAAACGGTTGAGGATAATTCTAGATCTGGTCCAAGACAAACTGGTATAGGGAATTTATTGAAACCATTAAATTCAGAATATGGTAAAGTAGCTCCGGGGTGGGGAACTACCCCTTTGATGGGTGTTGCAATGGCTCTATTTGCGATATTTCTATCTATTATTTTAGAGATTTATAATTCGTCCATTTTACTGGATGGAATTTCTATTAATTAGATTTACGAGAATAGAGTAATTAGTTTTTCAATAGAAAAGAAAGTAAAGCATTTAGGGTTCTTATTGTTTATTAGCCTATTCCATTTTTATTTGGTAGTTTGATCGTGGAATTTCTTTGTTTCTGTATTTCCGGAATATGAGTGTGTGACTTGTTTTAATGGATCCTATTGATAGTACAGAACATAAAATGGATCTGTCATCTTGATAGAGATGGTTTTATCCCGTCAGATATTTATTCTAGTATCTGGAGCACGGAATATAGAAAATTTCTAAAAAATATTAGAACTATGATTCATACTAAGTATTTAGACCTCGCAACCGGACTTTAAAAACTTTTCAAAAAGTTATAAAATCAAAATAAATTGAAGAATTTTCATCCTTTAAAACTTCCGGAGCTTACCTTTATTTTGATCAAAGGACAAACGTTTCTTTGGATTTTTTCATTTCATTATATCTATTCATTGAATAAGTGATGATCCAGCAATTCTTACTCAGGGAATTTTTGGACTTCGATTAAAGGTTTTTTGAATCATCGTGGTTATAGTATGAACCTGATGTTTTTTTTTAATTGATTCGTATGGTCCTAACAAGATAATTCCTATCAATAATAAAAATTTAATAATAAAGAAGAAAGCAGTTAAATCACATTACACATAAATAAAAAAATGAAGTAAGTAATAGAAAATAGAATATTCAAGAGGCCTGAAAAGATCAAGATAAAGACAAGAGAGCGGACTTGAGATTTTGGCATTATAACCAAAAATAATAGCTTTTGGATTTCTAGTTTTTCTTATCGTCAGAGAAAATTAGAATCATAGGATTAAATCAAGAATTTAAAAACTTTCTATTACAAATATCTGTTTTTGTTACAACCAGTGTATTTGGGTATTTTTGTTTGAGCCGTACGAGATGAAATTCTCATATACGGTTCTCAGGGGGGGGTCCATTGGTTTACCTATCTCAATAAAGTTTATGATTGGTTCGAAGAACGTCTTGAGATTCAAGCGATTGCCGATGATATAACTAGTAAATACGTTCCTCCTCATGTGAATATATTTTATTGTTTAGGAGGAATTACACTTACTTGTTTTTTAGTCCAAGTAGCAACGGGATTTGCTATGACTTTTTATTATCGTCCGACCGTTACTGAAGCTTTTGCTTCTGTTCAATATATAATGACTGAGGCTAACTTTGGTTGGTTAATTCGATCAGTTCATCGATGGTCGGCAAGTATGATGGTCTTAATGATGATTCTACACGTATTTCGTGTGTATCTCACAGGTGGTTTTAAAAAACCTCGCGAATTAACTTGGGTTACGGGTGTAGTTTTGGGTGTATTGACTGCATCTTTTGGTGTAACAGGTTATTCCTTACCTTGGGACCAAATCGGTTATTGGGCAGTAAAAATTGTAACAGGCGTACCCGACGCGATTCCTGTAATAGGATCGTCTGTGGTAGAGTTATTACGCGGAAGTTCTAGTGTGGGACAATCTACCTTAACTCGTTTTTATAGCCTGCATACTTTTGTACTACCTCTTCTTACTGCTGTATTTATGTTAATGCACTTTTCAATGATACGTAAGCAGGGCATTTCCGGTCCTTTATAGTGAATATGGATCATAGATATTTGTAATCACAATCATTTTTTATTTTGGGGAGGAATATATTTCATTGCTACAAATATGGATTATTTAAAAGAATAAGACATGTATTTGGATATTTCCCTTCAACTTAACAAAAATTGAATTCTTTTTTTATTTACATAAGATACACGAATAGTTGAAGGGAACTCTCCGAAGAAAAAATGGATTATGGGAGTGTGTGACTTGAACTATTGATTGAGCCACGCAGATATATGACTTTATCTTATCTGCCACATTAGAATTTACAATTTAATGTGTCTTTTTTCCAACCACCGAGCAAGGCTACTATACTACAGAGGGTAGGCTGGTTTTACTTGAAGAGAATCTTTTCTATGATCAGACTCG